GAAACGGAAAGTCAATTCGTGGAATTTTTCACACAAGTATTCAATTAGTTCGGACTTGCTTAGTATTGAATTGGGACCAAGAAAAAAATGGTTCTATAGAAGAAGAAGAAGTTCATGCTTCTCTTGTTGAGGTAAGGGTAAATGATCTGATTCAAAATTTCATAAAAATTGAGTTAGTAAAGTCTAGTCTTTCATATGCCGAAAAAAGGTATGATACGGCGGGTTCGGGATTGATCCCCGATAATGGATTAGATTGCACCAATATCAACCCTTTTTTTTCGAAAGTGAAGATTTCAGTAGTTACTCAGCATCAAGCAACTATTGGTACATTGTTGAATCAAAATAAGGCTTTGATAATTTTGTCATCATTCAATTGTTCTCGAGTTGGCCCATGTCCATTCAATGGTTCGAAATATAACATCACGGCAAAAGAATTGAATCCCATAATTCTAATTAGGGATTTGTTGGGTCCCCTAGGTACTATTGTATCTAAAATAGTGAACTTTTATTCAGCTTACTATTTAATAACTCATAATCAGATCTTGGTAAACAAATATTGGATACTTGATAATTTGAAAGCGACTTTCCAAGTACTTGAAGTACTTAAATACTGTTTAATAGATGAAAATAGAAAGATTTATAATCCCAACCCATGCAATACCATCATTTTGAATCCATCCCATTTGAATTGGTGCTTTTTACATCACAATTATTGTGAAGAAACATCCACAATAATTAGCATTGGACAATTTATTTGTGAAAATCTATGTCTAGTTAAATATGGGACACATATAAAAAAATCTGGTCAAATTTTAATTGTTCATGTTGATTCCTTAGTTATAAGATCAGCTAAGCCGTATTTGGCTACTCCAGGAGCGACTGTTCACGGACATTACGGAGAAACCCTTTCTGAAGGAGATACATTAGTTACATTTATATATGCAAAATCCCGATCTGGTGACATAACGCAGGGACTTCCAAAAGTGGAGCAAATCTTAGAAGTGCGTTCGATTGGTTCAATATCGATGAACCTTGAAAGGAGAGTCGAAGGTTGGAACGAACGTATACCAAGAATTCTTGGAATTCCTTGGGGATTCTTAATTGGAGCTGAGCTAACTATAGCCCAAAGCCATATCTCTTTGGTTAATAAGATCCAAAAGGTTTATCGATCTCAAGGGGTGCAGATTCATAATAGACATCTCGAGATTATTGTACGACAAGTAACATCAAAAGTGTTGGTTTCAGAAGACGGAATGTCTAATGTTTTTTCGCCTGGAGAATTAATCGGATTGCTGCGAGCAGAACGAGCAGGACGTGCTTTAGACGAAGCGATCTGTTATCGGGCAATTTTATTAGGAATAACGAGGGCGTCTCTAAATACTCAAAGCTTCATATCTGAAGCAAGTTTTCAAGAAACTGCTAGAGTTTTAGCAAAAGCTGCTCTACGGGGACGTATTGATTGGTTGAAGGGTCTGAAAGAAAATGTAGTTCTGGGGGGAATTATCCCTATCGGTACCGGATTTAAAAAATTAGTGCACCGTTCAAGGCAAGACAAAAATATTCATTTTGAAATAAAAAAGAAAAATGTATTCAAGTTGGAAATGAGAGATATTTTGTTACACCATCGAGAATTTTTTTGTTCTTGTAGCCCAAAGAATTTCCATGACACATTAGAAAATTCATTTACGCGATTTCATAATTCCTAAGCAAAGATTTTTTCTTTTTCCTTTCTAGTTTTGTTAAGTAAAAAAATGAAGTAAGTAATAAAACAAAATTAATGGTTCGGACTATGTATCAATGGTCAACCTCGTTATAAGGTTCCGTAGGAACAATTAGTTATTTCTAAAAAAAAAGAGAAAGCGCGGGAAAAATGACAAGAAGGTATTGGAACATCCATTTGGAAGAGATGATGGAGTCGGGAGTTCATTTTGATCATGGTACTAAGAAATGGAATCCTAGAATGGCCCCTTACATTTCTGCAAAGCGTAAAGGTATTCATATTACAAATCTTACTAGAACTGCTCGTTTTTTATCAGAAACCTGTGATTTAGTTTTTGATGCAGCAAGTCGAGGAAAACCTTTTTAATGGTTGGTACCAAAAATAAAGCAGCGGATTTAGTAGTTTCAGCTGCAATAAGGGCTCGATGTCATTATGTTAATAAAAAATGGCTCGGTGGTATGTTAACGAATTGGTCCACTACAGAAACAAGACTTCATAAGTTCAGAGACTTAAGAGGAGAACAAAAGATGGGGAAACTCAACCGTCTCCCTAAAAGAGATGCAGCAATGTTGAAGAGAAAATTAGCGACTTTGCAAACATATCTGGGTGGGATCAAATATCTGACTGGGTTGTCCGATATTGTAATCATCGTTGATCAGCAAAAAGAATATACAGCTCTTCGAGAATGTATCATTTTGGGAATTCCAACAATTTGTTTAATCGATACAAATTGTGACCCGTATCTTGCAGATATTTCGATTCCAATCAACGATGACGTTATAGCTTCAATCCGATTGATTCTTAACAAATTAGTATCCGCAATTTGTGAGGGTCATTCTAGCTATATAAGAAGTCATTGATTATGATTATGTTATGATTAAGAATAATAAGATTAGTTAATTATTTTGATTTCTTAGATTGGTTACTATTCTTGTCTTGCATTTTTAAAAAGAGATAAAATGGGGTATTATGTTATGTGATTTCTTGGTATTTTAAATATATGATTAATGATGAAAGTAGATAAGTTGAAAAAGAGATGGTTGAATCAAAATAATTTTTTTTTTTTTAAGTTTGATTTCTGTCAGAGGGCAATATGAATGTTATACCATGTTCCATTAAAACACTCAAAGGATTCTACGATATATCAGGTGTAGAAGTAGGCCAACATTTATATTGGCAAATAGGAGGTTTACAAATTCATGCTCAAGTACTTATCACTTCTTGGGTAGTAATTGCTATCTTATTAGGGTCAGTTATCATAACTGTTCGGAATCCACAAACTATTCCTACCGACGGGCAGAATTTCTTTGAATATGTTCTTGAATTTATTCGAGACTTGAGTAAAACTCAGATTGGAGAAGAATATGGGCCTTGGGTTCCCTTTATTGGAACCATGTTCTTATTTATTTTTGTTTCTAATTGGTCTGGAGCTCTTTTACCTTGGAAAATCATACAGTTACCTCATGGAGAGTTGGCTGCCCCCACGAATGATATAAATACTACTGTTGCTTTAGCTTTACTCACGTCCGTGGCATATTTTTATGCGGGTCTTACCAAAAAAGGATTGGCTTATTTTGGAAAATACATTCAACCAACTCCAATCCTTTTACCAATTAACATCCTAGAAGATTTCACAAAACCTTTATCTCTGAGTTTTCGACTTTTCGGAAATATATTGGCGGATGAATTAGTAGTTGTTGTTCTTGTTTCTTTAGTACCTTCAGTAGTTCCTATCCCTGTCATGTTTCTTGGATTATTTACAAGCGGTATTCAAGCTCTCATTTTTGCAACTTTAGCCGCGGCTTATATAGGGGAATCCATGGAGGGTCATCATTGATTAGTTTTCAAAAGAGTCTTCTTTTTTTAAGCTTACCCCGACTGAGGCAATGGCAATGCATGGTTCAAGAAAATATACTTGGTTCGGTAACATATACATATATAGATAGAAATAAGAAATCCATATGTATATATGACTAGAGTTCTAAGAGGAAAGATAGACGATATTACGAAGGATGGATTAGGGGGATCACACTAGATATATGTCTATATGTAATGTCTATAAGTCCAGCTACAGTTCCTGTATATTTTTCGACGAATTATTCTAGAATCTGATTCCATAAAAAATGCGGGCGGTTTCCGTTATGAAAGAAACAAATGTATATGTGATAGTAGATATATATTAGTTATATAGGGTTTATCCCTATCTATATATTTTTTTTTTTCGAAGTTTTAGTTACTTCGATTCGATATTTTTTAGTGATCAAATAAGTAAGAATTCCTTGGTTGATTGTATCATTAACCATTTTTTTTTGGTGCGAGGAACCTATCATCATGAATCCACTGATTTCTGCCGCTTCCGTTATTGCTGCTGGATTGGCCGTAGGGCTTGCTTCTATTGGACCCGGAGTTGGTCAAGGTACTGCTGCAGGCCAAGCCGTAGAAGGTATTGCGAGACAACCAGAAGCAGAAGGAAAAATAAGAGGCACCTTATTGCTTAGTCTAGCTTTTATGGAAGCTTTAACCATTTATGGGCTCGTTGTGGCATTAGCACTTTTATTTGCAAATCCTTTTGTTTAACTTCATCCTAGAACGAAAATGTAAAAAAGTGCATTACACACTTTTTCTTATTTTATTAATTCGTTGCGGTTTGCTTCTGTGAATTATATCACTACTTTACTCCTACAATTATGTATTTGTTGGAACAATACCCCGGGAAAGACTGATTTGAGGATGACGAATTAGTGGATTTGCTCGCTTTATTCCTTCCCGTCCTTCGGTTAGTACGATGGAATTTTTACTTTCTTTTTAGGAAGTGTTTGAACAGGGGAAATATTTTGCAATTTCTACAAGACCTAGGACCCAACTAAATAAGTATCTTATCGGAAACTTAAAACAAAGAAAAAAATTAAGAAAAAGAAATCGATCAAAAAAGGGCAAGTCAAGTGATACAAAAAGAACTCTGTTCTTTGTTAGTCCTATCTATAAGAGGAGAGCATATGAAAAATGTAACCGATTCTTTCGTTTCCTTAGGCCACTGGCCATCTGCCGGGAGTTTCGGGTTTAATACCGATATTTTAGCAACAAATCTAATAAATCTAAGTGTAGTGCTTGGTGTATTGATTTTTTTTGGAAAGGGAGTGTGTGCGAGTTGTATATTTCAAGAATAGGTTGGACCCAACCGGCTGCACTTTATTTATTTGTGTTATTTATATACATATTTTTTTTTAGAATAAGATAAATAGGAAAAAAGTGTACAATCTCGACGAATTCCTTCTGAATA